AGAAGAGAAAAGTCATACAAAGTTATATACAAATCACTACCCCCTTTTTTGTATTTCCTTAATTTATTTCCTTAATTGAATTTCGGTTGATTAAGACGAAGTTCCTTAAAAACCTCTGCCTTCTTTAAAATATCCTGAACAGTTTCTGTAGGTTGAGCCCCTTTTTCAAGGAAATATAAAATAGCAGGAACATTTAAATAAGTTTGATTCTTTATCGGATCATAAAAACCCACTTTCTGAAGATCTTTTCCTTCTCTTCGGGATCGAACATCAATTGCAACGATTCGATAGACGGCTCATTGGGATAGATGTAGATGAACAACACCCCCCCTAGAAACGTATAGGAAGCTTTCTCCTCGTACGGCTCGAGAAAAATGATTGATTCGAAGTTTTGTCTCTGTATGGAATTCTATCTAAGAAATGACAACTGGATCCATAAAATGATCAAAGCAATTAAAGATCTAAGTCTTTTTTTCTTCGTTCTTCCTTAAAATGAAAAAGAAACCATTCATACTCTCATAACTCAAGTTGGATAACTTTCAAACAGTTCAAAGGAAAATCTTTCGGCACTTTCATTTATTGAGCGGTCTTTCCTCCTTTTTTGTTTGTCTCGTTTAAAATCGGATTCTTCAGTCTGATCCAGTTATTAAGACAATTAAAAAGGTGTTTCCTTGTTCTGGGATCCTTTATCTTTGTTTTATTTTAAATCATTGGGTTTAGACATTACTTCGGTGCTTTTTAATCCTTTCAAAATGGCAGCAACATACCCTTTTTGCGATTTTTATGAAAGAATCCTACAAGATGATGGATTCCCTCGTGAAACACTTTGGATAGAAAAAGTTTGATCAATTCCAATAAATTTTTTCATTTTAAACTTGCTCGAATTGGATTCTTTCGATTTCCATACCTAAGATATATTTACGAAGTTGTTTCAATTTTTTTATTGATTGGCATTAACCCTAGACCCTTGCCCCGAGAAATAAATTAATACTTTCTACTCGAGCTCCATCATGGACTATTTACATTCCAAGACAACAAAAAACGAGGGGTTCTAGTGAAACAGAACCAATGATGTCGAGCTAAGAGCACCTTCATTCCTACAAAAAATGGTGGATGTACAAATCCACAACGGATCGTGTCCTTCAAGTCGCACGTTGCTTTCTACCACATCGTTTCAAACGAAGTTTTACCATAACATTCCTCTAAGAACCGGTATGGAATTGATTCAATTATGGAATCATGAATAGTCATTGGTTGGGCTGATGTATAAACACCATAATCTAAAGTATTTTCTATATCTTCTATATCTATAGTATATAGATATAAATAATACTATAGATATAGGTGGATAAATATTTTTCTGAAGAAGTCTTAGTAAGACCCCATCGCTAATATAAAATTGTCTAACATTATAATATTAATTAATAAATATATATAATAAATAATTTATTTATATAAATAAAATAAGACGAATAAACGAATTCTTTTTGATTCTGCATCTTCACGTGACTTAATAGGAGAGAAAGATTCAGCTTCTAAGGAATGATTTAAACTATTTCTCTTTCGAAATTTCGAATCAATTTCGAAAGTTCCCCTCTCGACATCATTATTCCAAGAAAATTTGATAGTTAAAAATAACTTTTGATCATCTTAGGAAAAAAGATAAGTCTTTTTTTTTTCATCTGATTGATAAAATCCAAAGAATTGGGAGGGTTTCGTATCTATCAATTCGATCAAATAGACTGAGCAATTGTCACCGTTTATAGATATTGAAATGAACGCCTTCCCATCACTGATTAACTCCTATCTACCCCATTCTATGGGACTGATGCAGCATAAATCAAAAGAAGGGGATGTCCTAGTCTTTTTTATTTTTACGAAATGCGAGCTGTCTGGGCACAAAGCCAAACAAGCCCAGATTAAGTCCAGTTTTTGCTCCTTTTTTTTTTCTATTTTAGCCTACCTCATTGATTAAGAATTAAGAGACTTAGTGAATTGAATTAGTACCAAAAACCCCCTCTTGGCGAAAAGTCAAGAAATCTACAAAAAAGAAAATTGAATCTAATTAGGCTAATTTAGGGGGTAGAGAATATGAGATAGGGAATATGGATTCTTTCGTATCTCGATTCAGTTTTTGAAAAAAAAAACGATTCATCGAAGAAAAAAATCAGAAACAACAATCACATTCCAGCTAACATTTCGATTTTAAACAGAACATTGTTAAAAACGCAATCTATATTGTCAGAGAATATATATGTTCTGGGACGGAAGGATTCGAACCTCCGAATAGCGGGACCAAAACCCGTTGCCTTACCACTTGGCCACGCCCCATTTAGATTTCTATGCGATACTAATAAAGTATATTGCTGGTTTTGTTTGTTTGTCAACTCTAGCCCAAATATCTATAGAATCGATTAGATTGGTATTCGGATTTTTCTATGTTTTTGGTATGTGTAGATATAGAATTCAACTTAATTTATTGATCATTACATATAATTCA